AAGTAAATCCTTTGATTAAGGATAAAGATAAAGAGTAATTTCCAATTAGTAAGTTTCCGTTTTGATCGAAAGAAATGCCGTTTCTTTCGTTTATTTTGTTTAGTCACTAACTACAAATTCCAACTATTGATTGGTTGGTTTGTGCTTCAATTTGGATTGAAAATCTCTGAATACTGAATATGAATATATCTGTAATTATTTCGAAATCTAAAAAAATATATATAGTTTCGAACCACTCTTTAAGATAAAGAATGATATTAGTCCAAGAACTGTACCTACATCAATTCACATTCCTTAGCATTTAGATTTAATTCAATTAAGAACTTTTCAGAAAAAATTTTTTCCTGGTGAGGTCAATAAGGTCATGAAAAAAATTTCGATTTATTTATCTATTTACATATAATGGATTTGCCCGGACCGATACATGATTTTCTTTTAGTCTTTTTGGGATTCAGTCTTATATTAGGAGGTGTAGGAGTAGTATTACTTACCAACCCAATTTATTCTGCTTTTTCGTTGGGACTGGTTCTTGTTTGTATATCTTTATTCTATATTCTATCAAACTCTCATTTTGTAGCTGCCGCACAGCTCCTTATTTACGTGGGAGCCATAAATGTTTTAATCATATTTGCTGTCATGTTCATGAATGGTTCAGAATATTACAAAGATTTTAATCTTTGGACCGTTGGAGATGGGGTTACTTTGTTGGTTTGTACAGGTATTTTTGTTTCACTAATGACTACTATTCTGGATACGTCATGGTACGGGATTATTTGGACTACAAGATCAAACCAGATTATAGAGCAAGATTTGATAAGTAACAGTCAACAAATTGGAATTCATTTATCAACAGATTTTTTTCTTCCATTTGAACTCATTTCGATAATTCTTTTAGCTGCTTTGATAGGTGCAATTGCTGTGGCTCGCCAGTAATAAATCTTTCGAACTAATAACCGAAATACAAATTAAACTTTGTTCTGCGTTATCACATCCATTTCTCCTCACTTCAATTTTATTTGAAGATTGTTTATGTCTAAAATATAAATAGAAATTCTTTTATTCAATCTATTACCAAACTTTTTATATTCTATCTAGTCAATTGAACCCATTAAAAAATTGTTTTTTATCTTGAAATGAATCGAAATTGATAAGGAGTTGGTCAATGATGCTCGAACATGTACTTGTTGTGAGTGCCTATTTATTTTCTATCGGTATCTATGGATTGATCACAAGTCGAAATATGGTTAGAGCCCTTATGTGTCTTGAACTTATACTGAATGCAGTTAATATAAATTTTGTAACATTTTCTGATTTTTTTGATAGTCGCCAATTGAAAGGAAATCTTTTTTCAATTTTTGTTATAGCTATTGCAGCCGCTGAAGCAGCTATTGGACCAGCTATTATTTCCGCAATTTATCGTAACAGAAAATCAACTCGTATCAATCAATCAAATTTGTTGAATAAGTAGTATTGTATTAATAAGCAGTATTAATCATAGAAATTATAATATTTATCAAGTCGAATTAACATGGATGGTACATAACGTATTGATCGTGTTTACAAAAAATGCAATAAATCAAAGGATCTTGGACCTCTCGCATGAGCCGATCCGGAAGCAGATTAATTCTGGTAAATCATTGATTCATCTGGTGTCTAAATATATGTATAATTCATTTACAAGTTTACTAGATCGAAAATTTATGATGTTCAAAAATTTATATATCCAATGTCACATTCAGTAAAGATTTATGATACATGTATAGGGTGTACTCAATGTGTCCGAGCCTGCCCCACAGATGTATTAGAAATGATACCTTGGGACGGATGTAAAGCTAAGCAAATTGCTTCTGCTCCAAGAACAGAAGACTGTGTTGGTTGTAAGAGATGTGAATCCGCCTGTCCAACGGATTACTTGAGTGTTCGAGTTTATTTATGGCATGAAACAACTCGAAGCATGGGCCTAGCTTATTGATCCCTTTCACAAATCCCACCTGAATACATTTAATTTTTTTTTTACCGACAAAAATCCCCCTGCTCGAAAAAATATATTCTATTTTTTTTTTCGAGCACGGATTTTTCTGGTCAAAGTGTATCTTGTTTTTACTACGAATTATTTTCCTTGGTTAACAATAGTGGTAGTTTTGCCAATATTCGCGGGTTCTTTAATTTTCTTTCTACCTCATAGAGGAAATAAGATAATTAGGGGTTATACTATATTTATATGCGCAATAGAACTCCTTCTAATAACTTATGCATTCTATTATCATTTCCAATTGGACGATCCATTAATGCAATTGACGGAGGATTATAAATGGATCAATTTTTTTGATTTTTACTGGAGATTGGGAATAGATGGACTTTCTATAGGACCTATTTTGCTGACAGGATTTATCACCACTTTAGCTACTTTAGCGGCTCGGCCGGTTACTCGAGATTCCCGATTATTCCATTTCCTGATGTTAGCAATGTATAGCGGTCAAATAGGATCATTTTCTTCTCGAGACCTTTTACTTTTTTTCATCATGTGGGAGTTAGAATTAATTCCCGTTTATCTACTTCTATCCGTGTGGGGGGGAAAGAAACGTTTGTATTCAGCTACAAAGTTTATTTTGTACACTGCAGGAAGTTCCGTTTTTTTATTAATCGGAGTTCTGGGTATCGGTTTATATGGTTCCAATGAACCAACATTAAATTTTGAAACATCAGCTAATCAATCTTATCCAGTAGCACTGGAAATAATATTCTATATTGGATTTCTTATTGCTTTTGCTGTCAAATCACCGATTATACCTTTACATACATGGTTACCAGACACCCATGGAGAGGCACATTACAGTACTTGTATGCTTCTAGCCGGAATTTTATTAAAAATGGGAGCGTATGGATTGGTTCGGATCAATATGGAATTATTGCCCCGCGCTCATTCTCTATTTGCTCCCTGGTTGATTATAGTAGGTACAATTCAAATAATCTATGCAGCTTCAGTATCTCCCGGTCAACGTAATTTAAAAAAAAGAATAGCCTATTCCTCCATATCTCATATGGGTTTCATAATTATAGGAATTGGCTCTATAAGTGATATGGGCCTCAATGGAGCCATTTTACAAATAATCTCTCATGGCTTTATTGGCGCTGCACTTTTTTTCTTGGCGGGAACGAGTTTTGATAGAATACGTCTTGTTTATCTCGACGAAATGGGCGGAATGGCGATCCCGGTTCCAAAAATATTCACGACTTTCAGTATCTTATCGATGGCTTCCCTTGCATTACCGGGGATGAGTGGTTTTGTTGCAGAATTAATAGTATTTTTGGGACTAATTACCAGCCAAAAATTTTTTTTAATAACAAAAATACTAATTACATTTGTAATGGCAATTGGAATGATATTAACTCCTATTTATTCATTATCTATGTTACGCCAAATGTTCTATGGATACAAGTTTTTTAATGCTCCAAACTCTTATTTTTTTGATTCTGGACCGCGAGAGTTATTTGTTTCGATCTCTATCCTTTTACCTGTAATAGGTATTGGTTTTTATCCGGATTTCATTTTATCACTATCAGTTGACAAGGTCGAAGATATTATATCTATCTATTTTTATAGATAATTTTCATGAATAAAATCAAAAATCAAACAGCAATCCTATACTATAATAATAATAGGATGTTTTAAAAAATTCGTTGTACAATTAAAAAAACAATAAAATAATAAGTATTTTTTCTTCTCTTAAGTTTCACTTTAACTTAAGTTAAAAATAAAAAAATGAATTAGACTTTTAACCAGATATGGTTGGCCTTTGTAAGAACCTTTTGAATCACTACTTTGATTCAAAAGGTTCTCGAAGGCTTACACAATGTTTTCTTATATATATGCTGTCCCATGTTTGCTTGTGTTCGTTAGGTTCTTTCTTCAGTTAGATGTTAGTGTAAATGAACCATAACTATGTAGCCCTATTCCTAATAGATTGACCCCAAAATAGCATATCCAAATTATAAGAAATCCCATCGAGGCTACAATTGCGGAATTTACACCTTCAAAATTTTTATTTGTTCGAATATGTAAATAAATCGCGAATACGGTCCAAGTAATAAATGCCCAAGTTTCCTTCGGATCCCAATTCCAATATGAGCCCCATGCCTCATTTGCCCATACTGCTCCCGAAAGAATACCTATGGTTAAAAAGATAAACCCTATACCAATAATACGATAACTCCAATGATCCAATTGTTGAATCAATTGAGATCTATAATAATTCCTAGAAGAGATCAAAGAAATGTTCCATAAAACGTTGTTTCTTTCATTCATGTATTGGATCTCATCAAATGAAAATGAATCATTATTCTTTTTCTCAAAAGCCCTTATGACTTTTCGAAATGTAATGACTATAAGAGCTACTGATAATAATGATCCACATAAAAGAGCTGCATAGCCCAATACCATCATACTTACGTGCATCATTAACCAATGAGATTGTAGAGCGGGTACTAATATTACGGATTGATGCGTTTCAGTTAAAAAACCAGAAGTAGCAAAGCCTTGGGTAAAAATAACACTTGGCGCGGTTATTGCGCTTAAATGGTTTATATTTTTTTTAAAATACGGAACCATACAAATAATGGACAAACTCCATGAAAGAAAAATTAATGATTCGTATAAATCACTTAAGGGTAAATGTCTCGAATAAATCCAACGAGTAACTAATAATCCTGTTATACAGACAAAAGTAGTTTTTATGCCCTTTTCTGATGAATCATATAGTCCTGCGCTTTCATTAATTAATAAGATTATCAAACGAATTGAAATTACAATTGAAACAACCGAAAAAGATATATGAGTTAATATATGCTCTAAACTTGAAAATATCATAAAAAAATTTTTAAAATAAAAAAGGGGGGATTCTCGAAATTATAGGAATGGAAATCGGGAATTGAATTCATTATAGGACTTACTCTTTTATAAGATGCCATGCCGCCACTCGGACTCGAACCGAGATGCTCTAGCACTGCTTCCTAAGAGCAGCGTGTCTACCGATTTCACCATAGCGGCTTGTTCGAAATCATAATAACCTATTTTTATTTAATCGTCTAGGTTAAAGTACTCAATCATTCAATATTTTTTAGTTTTATAGGAAACATTTAAATTCATGAATAAAGAAATTGATGAATCAAAACTCGTTTTAAAAATAGTGATTTAAAACGTATTCCCAATAATAATCCTTATTTTTTATTATTTAATTTAATATTTAGATAATATTTAGAGTGTTAAGTTTATTTAACTTAACAATGGAGTTCTTATAGTTTATACTCTCCTAAAAAAAAAAAGGAAAAAAAAAATAGGATTTTTATCGATCACAATTTCATGAATACATACAATAGAATAAAAATTGACATACCTTTGTATTAATACTTAGAGTTTTCGCTGTGTAGAGAATTTGTGTTACTATTTAGAAAATTAATTAAATTAATTAAATTGGGTTTGGGTTAGCTATTGGGCGTATCATATAATAAAAAAGTTTCGATTTCTATCGTAATTGGACCGTACTTTAAAGTAAAATAACCCGTTCTAAATTAATACATATATTGATCTATCTTCCCCAGCCCAAGCAACTATAGGATTCGTTTTTTATTTTTGATGACCAAAATTGATACATTTCTCGTATAAAATATCCATTGATAAAAACTTCTTGTCCCATTTAGGTGGATATTTTATACGAGGTATATAAGGTATATATATAAGGATAAGGAGTATATATATTGATAATTATTTTTTTTTAATGATTGTTCAGAAAATTACAAAAGAAATTTGAAACTTAAAAAATTAGTTTCAACAACTCATTAATTTGGATTAAAAATCTTATATTTGTTGTTCTATAAAAAATAGTATATATATAATATATAATAAAAAATATAAAAAGACAAAACTTTACTAAAAAGACAGCTGAAACTTTAGATCTTGTATTTATTCTTTTTTTTGTTTGACAAAAAAAATATCATTTTAAAAATATTAAAAATAAAGTATACAAAATAATTCTTATTTTACATACCAAAATAGCAAAACGAATTCAATTTAATATTTATCCATTCAAAACATTAAGGAATGGGAATCATTACTTTTTATTTTTTATTATAATTATTTATTATTTTAATTTCTTTTTTAAGTATAATTAAAAATTATTCTATTATTATATATAATAGAATAATATAAAAGATAATAGAATAATATAAAAGATAATAGAATAATAATAAAATAATAAAAGAATAATCTAAATTATTATATATAAATTAGATATATAAGATATATAAATATATAAATTAGAAACGAAATTAAAAAGAAAACTATACTTTTTTTAGAACTTTTTTTAGAGTCAGAGATAGATTCAGACTATTCCAATGTTTAATTATTTATTTATTTCTTGTTGTACAAAAAACTTTTTGAATTCCCTGTAGAAAGCGATTTCGCTAACGAAAAAGCTTTCAATGCTACCCAATACCCCTCCATTTTCCAAATATTTTTACGAATTCGTTTTTTTGATATAGAAGTGCGTTTTTTTGGAACTGCCATTAAAAAATTATGATAGAGTATTCATTTCTATAGTTGGATGTGAAAGACATCTATTGTTCAAAACCAATTGTTCTTTACTTACTATATAATTCTATATAATTATATAATTATCTATTTATAATTATCTATTTATAGTATATAATTATCTATTTATAGTCTAAATTATACTCTCTTCATAAAAAAATACAAAAATATAAACCAAAGTGGTTGTTCCTTTATATTGTTTATTTTCATCGTGCTATATTTATACATGTAATAAAATACATCAAAAAGTTTAAGAAACCAACCCTTAATTTTTTTTATATTAATTGCTTAATTAGTCAAACGCGAAAAAAGAGTGCACCTAATTAAAATTTTCAAATTCAAATGAGACTCGTAGTTAATGTGTTAAAGTATACATCATTTAAAAAAAAAAGTAAGTATTTCTTTTTCAATAGTAGCTTGGTCATCTCATTTGACCAATTTAAACTTCTTGATTTGAAATATTTTGTTTTGTTTGAAGTATTTGGAAAAAATTTATAATAATTAAGAATATAAAATTTTATTTTAGTTTTACATATCTTAATTTTTTTTTTATTAACAGATTCCTTTCAAAAAAAAAATAAGAGCTGGTGAATCAGAAACAGTTAATTAATAATTAAGAATAAAAGATTTTTATTTATTTATTTTTATGGAATATACATATCAATATTCATGGATCATACCTTTCATTCCAGTTATAATTCCTATATTAATAGGAGTGGGACTTCTCCTTTTCCCGAAGGCAACAAAAAATCTTCGCCGCATGTGGGCTTTTCCTAGTGTTTTATTGTTAAGTATAGTTATGATTTTTTCAGCCAATCTGCCTATTCAGCAAATAAATAACAGTTATATCTATCAATATGTATGGTCTTGGACCATCAATAATGACTTTTCTTTAGAGTTCACCTACTTGATCG